ATTCGGGGGCATAATTCACATGGATATAGTAAGTCTTGCTTGGGCTGCTTTAATGGTAGTCTTTACATTTTCCCTTTCACTTGTAGTATGGGGAAGAAGTGGACTCTAGGGCTAGGGTAATTACTAATTGAATTGAGTTGAGTAATCAAACTGTATTAATAGTTTCATAATCCTTCTGCAAAGCGTTTTTCTTTCAAATATCTTCATTTTTAAATTCGACTGGAATCCAGTAAAGTAATGTAATAGATGACGAATAACCTTTCAATCAAACAAATAGTTAAATTAAATGATTCCCATCTTCGTATTTTGAAACTAAACGGAATACGCATGATATGCAATTTTTTCCAACCAAATTGAAATAGAGTATTTAGATGAACTAGCTCTTAACAGAATTATATATAAATATTACAATGAGGAGCAACCGACCCCTTTTTATTTGTTTCTCACTTTACTGTTCAAAGAGGAAGTCGATCTGTTATTATGTAGATACGTATTTTATAAGATAAGAGTAAAGGTGGGCATTCAATTATATCATATTGATCGAAATCGGTCTAAACCAAATGAATGTACCAAAGTAAAGAACTCGAATTGGGGTACTATGTATATTACACATATGGGAGTTATATGTACATATATCAATATACAGATTACGGAGTGATCTACATTAAGCCATCTTTCTTTATACAGTCCAACTTTATTATTTTATATAATAATGTATAGTAGAATTATACACTAATAGATAGTATGGTAGAAAGGAATATAGTAACCTTTCTACCATACTATCAAATCTCATATACGTCTGATTTTAATTCGCTCATTTTATTTAAGACGTGGAATTTGAATCCCTTTCATTTCTTCCATTATTGATAAGAACTAAGAAGTCAAGCTTGATTCAAATTAATCGTTTTGACTGACCGTTTTTACGTAAATGATAAGTAAAAAAGCAGTAGGAACTAGAATGAACAGTGCAGTAGCAATAAATGCGAGAATATTGACTTCCATAATTTCATCGTTTTTTTACTTCATAATTAATAACTCGGGATCTGATCCCATAGAGATTCTAAATCTTTATCCTGTAAATTCAATGGGAGAAATACATCCCGATGATATTGAATCGGATCAATATCATTGAATAACAATATCTGAGCTATCAAATCTATTCATCATCGAGAATGGAATAGTATAACATAGGAAGATCTTTTATCCATACGGAAGAAAACCCTAAAATGGAATTCCTGATCCAATTTAGAATCTCATTGAATTATTATTCTTTATTTTATCCATTCGTTATTTTCTATAACCTACCGTCTTATTTATAGAATCATATATATAATATAATAAAGGATGATCTGGCCCATCTTCCGCTTCCATTGGTCAAAAACCCAACCCAAATAGTAGAAGTAAAATGGAAAAAATAAGAAGAAAAGATCGAATATTTTGATAAATTAAAAAAGAAAAAATGAACTCTTTTTTTTTAGTTTGTTCTTTCTTCGATAGGACCTTCCCCGGAAATAAAAAAAGATTTCTCATTCCCTCACTAAGAGAAGAGAGGGTCTATCTTTTCTTTGTTTGCTCTTCCTTTTCTTAATTACTTAATTTAAATATTCCTTTCTTTCCTTGAACCGGCCCTGGGACACATATATCCAAAATGAAGTATGTAGTTTGAATGATATAAATAGATTGTTTCCTATTAGTAATTTAAGTTATCAAAAATTGGAGCTAGAAAGAGGCTTTAATATGAAAAAAAGTATTTTATCGAGGTAACTATGTGAAAAGTGCATTTTTTATCGTACAATAAACGAATCAAAATTTGTGTATATGCTCTAGTGAAAGTATATATAAGTATTCGATTCCCTTCCACGGGTCAGGAGCAATCGAAAAAAACCAGACAAGGATTTCTTTTAATCCTAACTAAATAGGGTGCTACTCACAATTGTACCAATTCAATATGCCTATCCCCCTCGGTACTAATTGAAGTAATTGAAATTGTCGCATTGTATTTTCTCAATAAAAAATTCGAAACGGAAAAAAAAAGGACCCTATGGGAATTAGATCCCACTCTATGCCCCTTGACAGAAAATAAAAAAACGAATTGATGGAGTCATCGGATACTAGGTCGGGACTGACGGGGCTCGAACCCGCAGCTTCCGCCTTGACAGGGCGGTGCTCTGACCGATTGAACTACAATCCCAGAGAAATAAGGTATACAGCATACATATTATTAATGATTTGATTAAGACTAGTTTAATTTAGAATTGTCGTATTGTAACAGAGAAAGGAGTGATTGGTATATTAATATCCACATAGATATGGACTTTAGTGAGAACGACACGGATTACTAGAAATCCTATTGTCAAATCGTGTTAAATCGATTGATACGAAATCTTTCCAAAAAATATTTTGACTTGTTAATTCTTGTCCTATATTTTCGGATTATGATATGAATCCAGATAATTCATAAAATGAAGAATATATCGGAAAAAAACAAATAGGATATAAAATTAACCAGACGTTTCCGGTGGACAAATTTCTTATATTATGTAATCTCATGATGGATCGGTGAATTCTTGGGCCGAGCTGGATTTGAACCAGCGTAGACATATTGCCAACGAATTTACAGTCCGTCCCCATTAACCACTCGGGCATCGACCCAGGAAGAATCAAGTCTAGACTTATTGATAATACATGATCAACCTCCTTTCGTAGTACCCTACCCCCAGGGGAAGTCGAATCCCCGCTGCCTCCTTGAAAGAGAGATGTCCTGAACCACTAGACGATGGGGGCATATCTGCGATGCCCAACCGACATCATACTATATATACTCATAGTATGAATAGTTTTTTGTAATTGTCAATATAATGTAATGGTGTGACTAAATACGAATAAGTTTTCCACCTTTCCTTTCGCGATTCCGATAGAATATTTTTTCATTCATGGTTCATGAATGAAAAAAATTCTATATTCTATTTCTATATATAGATTCTATATCATTAGAATGGATAAACATTCCGAAATAATTATAATGTGTTATAATTAATAATTAATGAAGTATAGGATCACTAGTGATTTGTCCGACAGAAAAGCCATTCTTCAACCTTCACGCATCGATTCACGCATTGTTAAGATGCGATATTCCTATCTTACAGCTAGGAAATTAAGAAACGATAGAAAGTTTCTTTTTTTCTAAGAGCAGAGCTTGGATTTCAGGTACGAGTTGAATCTTTTCATTCCATACATTACATGATTTGATCACATATCAAATATCTTGGATCTATTTCAATTTGTGTATTAATCAAACGAATCTCGTTGTGATAGGGGTCAATAAAAGAAAAAAAAAAAGTAATTAGGTTTTAGCCTAGACTGACTAAAAAAAAAAGATATTCCCGAATGAGACACTATGAGCCTACTGTATGCACCTGTGTAATGTAATATGTAGGTATATAATATATGTATATGTCGTCACATTGTCTCATTCAGGAATGGAATAAAATAGGCCCTTTTAACTCAGCGGTAGAGTAACGCCATGGTAAGGCGTAAGTCATCGGTTCAAATCCGATAAGGGGCTTTTTCCACAAAACTCTAGTTTCAATCTTCATTTTTTAGTGGATAATAGGGATATTTTTTTTATTAGAATGAGTTAATTAACTAATTATCATTATAAATATAATGAGATAGTATAGTGATTATAAAGTGTTCATTATAATGATAAATCACCCCGCTTATTGGGAAGACAACTATGTCACTACAGGCTATATTCTTACTCAACTCAGGTTTCATTATTCCATATTTTTGGTTCGAGGACATAGATATTCTACCTACTCAACCCCAATTATGAATTATGAATCGCCAAATATTCCTACTTTTCCGTTATTCCAATCAAATCCATCATAAATATAAGAAATAAAAAAGGTAAGTGGACCTGACCTATTGAATCATGACTATATCAGCTATTCTGATATTCAAATTTGATAGAGATAGAATTGTAGCCTCGAAATTTTTTTTTTCATTTCCTTTAGACTACGTCGCAAGAATTTAGAATTTGTCGATATTTCCGATTCAATCTTTTTTGGATCCTCCATAAGAATAAATTATTATTCCGTTCCTCCACTCCTCCACGCGAAACGTTTATTCTGAGTCACAAAATAAGAGACGTCTATTTTTGAATATCTTTCTTTGATTCAAAAAAAAAAAAGGATCGGTTGCTTATATATAGATTTTTTTTATCTATCTATAGTTATAAATATAGATAGATCGGGTCGTGGCTTTATGTACCAAATATTTACATATTGATGCATCCTCTATTTTTGTTTCGACAATGGGATGGATAACGAGAACGGATACTAGAAATAGAAAGATATTTGAATTTCCAGTCCACTATCCACTATATAGTATATAGTATTTAATTTACTATTTTATATTGCATATCATATTTCATTTAGAGACAGGGGGAAAATAAGGAATTTCCCCTCTTTTTCTGACAACAACAAGGTAAAGTAAATAAGCAAATAGTCCATTTTTTGGCTCGAACCATTCAAAAATATATTATACTTTGTAGTTTTCGATTCATCTGAAGGAAATATAAAAGAGAAAGAAGACAATAAAATAAAAAAAATGAATGAAAATTGAAAAGTCATATCATATAAATTATATAGGGTACTGTAGTCGTTTAATATACTATAGAATAGAAATAAGTTGGAAGAATCCATAGAGATATTTATTGATTGATCTTTTCTCAATATCACAAACAAGATCCAAAAATAAGATTAGTTGGTGGAGCGGGTGTAGATAGGAGGAGCAACTGGTGATGGGAGCGGGGATCATTTGTTCAAAGCATAGTTCTTTCAAAAAATTCATCTGAGTTGAGTGATGAGTCATAAGACAATTCAAGATTCAGATAGTTATTCAGAATAAAAGAGGAAAAAATAATAGAATCGAACTCATGGATTTACCTAGGTCGGTTTATGACTCAATAGAAACAAGAAAGAAAGGATTTTTTTCTT